ATATCATTAAAATCAGAAAGATGATTTTGATCATCAAATGCAAAAGATATTGGAACTTTATATCTTATTTTTGCTCTACTTTCAGGTTTAATAGGTACAGCTTTTTCTGTGTTAATTAGATTAGAGCTATCTGCACCTGGAGTTCAATTTATAGCAGACAATCAATTGTATAATAGTATAATAACTGCTCATGCTCTTGTTATGATATTTTTTATGGTCATGCCAGCTATGATAGGAGGATTTGGTAATTTTTTAATGCCATTGTTAATAGGGGGAGTCGATATGGCATTTCCTAGGTTAAACAATATTAGTTTTTGGCTATTAATACCAAGTATAGTCTTATTTTTATTTGCTAATGGTATAGAGAATGGAGCAGGTACAGGCTGAACCCTATATCCACCCCTATCAGGAATACAAAGCCATAGCGGACCTAGTGTAGATTTCGTTATATTTGCCTTACATTTATCTGGAATAAGCAGCTTATTAGGGGCTATGAATTTCATATCTACTATTCTTAACATGAGATGCCCAGGTATTAGATTACATAAGTTAGCACTATTTGGGTGAGCTGTTGCTATAACAGCTGTATTACTTCTGTTATCTTTACCTGTGCTAGCCGGTGGTATTACTATGATATTAACGGACAGAAACTTCAATACATCTTTTTTTGAAGTAGCAGGTGGTGGTGATCCTATCTTGTATCAACACCTTTTCTGATTTTTTGGTCATCCAGAGGTCTACATATTAATAATACCAGGTTTTGGAGTAATTAGTACTACAATATCAGCCAGCTCAAATAAGAGCGTATTTGGTTATCTTGGTATGGTATATGCCATGATGTCCATAGGTGTTCTAGGTTTCGTTGTCTGATCACACCACATGTATAGTGTTGGTCTAGACGTGGATAAAATTGTGTTCACGGTAAAAATCTTGCTGTATGCTGGAAACTCCTGTCTAAGTGGTCCACTCGTATTAATTACGTTAGGTAAAATCTGCTTAGAGTATAATAAACTACAAGGACAATCAGCAGGAAACTTTGGTTTTAGTGCAAATGCTACGGCTGACACTAAAAGTACTTATAATAGTTATACTAAACTTTCTTCTATTTCTGAACATGTATCTAAACATAAATCTTACCTTACTGATACTGAGTTTGGTTATTTTTTAACTGGCTTAATAGAAGGGGACGGTTTATTTGGTAAAAAGCAGTTATACATCATTTTTGTTGAAAATGATGTAGCACTAGCTTACTATATCAAAAAACGAATAGGTTATGGTAATGTTTACAAAATTAAAAACAAAAAAGCAGTTAGATATATTTGTAAAAATGTAAAAGGTTTATCATACATCCTATCTTTAATTAATGGTAAATTTGTAAGTAGACTTAAATATGAACAATTACTTAAACACAATTATGATGTAGATTTTAATTATACCATATTGCCACCCTTAAATTGTTTGTCATTAGATAACCATTGATTGGCGGGCTTTACCCAGGCTGATGGTTGCTTTCATGTCAGCGTTATAAAAAGTAAAACACATAAAACGGGTTTTAGTGTAAGATTAGAGTTTTCTTTAAAACAAAATGACGTTGTACCTTTAAAACTTATCTATGATACAGTTAAAATGGGTAATCTTTCTCAATATAACACCGGCATATGGTGCTACAAAAGTACAGGGTTTAAAACTGCGCAGGTTCTAATTAATTATTTTGATATATATAAAGTGTTTGCAGGTAAATATGTAAACTATCTGAAATTCAGAAAAGTGTACATTATGATAACTAATGGTCTACACTTGGAAGTAAGAGGTATAACTAAGATAAAAAGTATTGCTACTAAAGGATCCTCAGAGACAAGTACGCAAGAAGTCAGTCTGTAAAAGAACTGACTAAGATACTGTCCAAAATTCAATGACAAGAGCGTATTTCACAGCTGCTACTTTAATTATAGCAGTACCAACTGGAATTAAAATATTCAGTTGGTTAGCTACATGTTACGGAGGATCTTTTCAATTAACACCTTTTATGTTATTTGCGTTAGGATTCGTATTTATGTTCACAGTAGGAGGATTGAGTGGTGTTGTTTTAGCTAACGCTTCACTTGATATTGCATTCCACGATACTTACTATGTAGTAGCTCATTTTCATTATGTTCTAAGTATGGGTGCTGTTTTTGCACTATATAGTGCCTGATATTTTTGAATACCCAAAATACTAGGTGTTGACTATAACAGATCATGGGGAAAAGTACATTTTTGAATCTTATTCATAGGGGTTAATGTTACGTTTTTCCCTCAACACTTTCTAGGTTTGCAGGGTATGCCTAGAAGAATAAGTGATTATGCTGATGCTTTCGCAGGCTGAAACATGATATCTAGTTTTGGTTCTATAATAAGTGTGATAGCAACTTTATTTTTCTTACACATATTATATATACAACTGACAAACGGTAAACCTGTATCAGGTTACGTTTGACATATGCCTAGCTATTATACCGATGCATTACAAGCTATTAGCATTAGATCATTTGATTCCTTAGAGTGAGCATTAAGTAGCCCACCTAAACCTCATGCTTTCGTAAGTCTGCCTGTGCAAAGTGGATTGCCTCCTCGTAAATCTAACAGATTATGAGCCTTTATAATACGAACAAGGGATACTATTTGGACATAAAATTTTATGTATAGTTCTATAATAATATTCTTTACAGGTTTTATTAGCAGGTATATTATTTTAGTTTATTAGGATGTGAATGTTTTCACAGAAATTTTTAATATAGTATCTTTAGGATTCTATGGTTTAATGAGCATATATATACCTTTTGTTCGCGTAGTTATATCTGAGATGGGTTTCCATACCGTACTCTGTTATAACCCTCCAGCTGGTAGTGCCAGTGGTGGTAATAACCCATCAGGTGCTGGTCGCGGTTCAGGTAGTGCTACTGGTCGTCATGCGATTAGTATATCTGATATTATCAACCCTACGAATACTGAACCTCATTCGCGTGCTAACAACCCACCTGCTGCTAGTAACCCACCTGCTGCTGGAGGCGCTAACAACCCGTTTGCTGATCGAGACCCTAATTCAAAAGGTTTACGTGGTGCTTTGAAGTCAGGTAGAGAGAATGGACATATGCTTATAGATGATCCTAATAACCAAAAACACGAGTATAAACCTCAAGGTCCAAACCAACCTTATATTGGTAATTTGGGGATGTTCTAGACGATGAACGCAAAAAAGGTAATAAGAACTTTAGTCGCTATATGTTTGCTCCACATCAAAAAAAATACTTCTTAGATTTTTTAAAGCATAAACATCGCGATATATATGACGAATTCTTTTCCGGTCAATATGGTCGTACTGTTGAACCACTGTGATACAGAGTGCCTAATACCAAAAGCCTCGCGGATTTGTTTAGAAAATCAGAATAAGTATATGCTCTTATAAATTAATATATTTATAAATAAACAAATACAATAATCTATAATAAAAACAATGAAGAAAAAAACTATTAAGTGACCTATAAACCATGATTGTGATGTTGATTAAGCATGCATGGTGTATACTAGTAAAACGTCATTAGAATGTCAGGTATATATTTTATTTGTCTTTAATTAACTAGCCTTTTGTACCTTAGCCTTACATATAGGGTTGTTGTCATATAAGATTATCAAGAAAAGGAGGCAAAATATAAGGCTGTTGTCACTGTATTACGCGGGGTTGGGGCGTAATACCTTGTGTGTATATCCCTTCATATGCCTATTACTAGTATATAGTTAAATATACTTTAACGTTAACATCTAGCTATATATCTTTAACATCTAAATGTAAAAGCATTAAACCATATAAGGCTGGATACAGCTAGCTAGACAAGTAAAACTTTAAATTTTTACTCTTTTTTATGCCTATATTTTACATGTGTTAATTAAAGTAAAATAGAAATTTTTTTGTAAAACCATTTTATAATTAGTTTTAATATTTTATCTATCAGCTTTATTTATTTATACTCTTTTATCTATTAGTTAATAGATAAATATTTTTGAAACTATCATAAAGTATTTTAGCCATCTTATGACGATAAGCGTTTTTTTACTCATTTGTTTGTATTTATAGTGACAGCTCATAATATAGTTAGAACATTGTTTAATACCCTAAACACTTATGTCATTAATTAAATTTTGGTTATGAGTTGGAATATTAGATAAGAATCTAGTCCCTTTTGCGTTTATATAATAATAATTAATAATTTGTACATTTTCTATGTTATAGATTTCTAATAAATGTATACATATGCCATAAATGTAGTTGATGTTTGATAGTTCGTTTATATAAAATAAGCATAATACCTAATCCGGCTAAAACTACACAGCCGGCTATTTATTAAAACTAATACGAAAATTCGTTTTATTATTAACCTAATTTTTTAATAAGACATATACTTTTTTCTTCATATTGCCTGTGAAAGTAAGCTTATATTTTGTAAGCAAACATAAAGAGTACAATGGGTTATTATTGCTAGTTTCTAGCTAATACATTGTACTACTAAAATTGTTGCTAACCTTTAAAGCTGCACTATATAATAATGTGATTGCTTACGAACTAGCGCAGCATAATTTTGTGAGCACTTCACCATATAGCTTAATTTCATTTAGCAGGTCATAAGCTATGCAGGTACTTAGTATTACCACGTAGACAACATTACCAAGTAAAGCATACTTACGAAGTTATGCAAACCAACCAATAAAAGATTATACACTTTATTTTACATTATGTTATATTTACCCTTACTGATTTCTATTCTAGAAGTTTTAATAGTAACTGTTCCCGTTTTATTAACTGTAGCATTTGTTACGGTTGCTGAAAGAAAAACTATGGCAAGTATGCAAAGAAGATTAGGCCCCAATATAGTGGGATACTATGGTCTTTTACAAGCATTTGCAGACGCTTTAAAGCTTTTACTTAAAGAATACGTTTCCCCTACGCAAGCTAATTTAGTTTTATTTTTTCTTGGACCTATAATAACGTTAATATTTTCTTTGTTAGGATTTTCTGTTGTACCTTATGGACCCGGGTTGGCTATATCCGATTTTAATTTGGGTATACTTTATATGTTAGCTGTTTCTTCCTTATCTACGTATGGTATATTATTAGCAGGTTGATCCGCTAATTCTAAATATGCATTCCTAGGATCATTAAGAAGTACAGCTCAATTGATTAGTTATGAGTTAATTTTAAGTTCAGCTATTTTACTTGTAATATTGTTATCAGGTAGTTTAAGTTTAACTGTTAATATAGAATCTCAAAAAGCAGTATGATACATCGTACCGCTATTACCTATATTTGTCATATTTTTTATAGGGTCCATAGCAGAAACAAACAGAGCTCCTTTCGATTTAGCCGAGGCTGAATCAGAGTTAGTTAGCGGTTTTATGACAGAACATGCTGCAGTTATTTTTGTTTTTTTCTTTCTAGCTGAGTATGCTAGTATTGTTCTTATTTGTATACTGACAACTATACTTTTTTTAGGAGGCTACATAGTTAATTTCATACCCCTCATATATTTATTTAAAGAAATTGATCCCTATTTATATGTTAATATTATAAACTCAGATTATGAAACTCTATTGTCTCATCCTATAATAGAAGGAATGGTGTACGGGCTTACATTAGGGTTAAAATCCTGTATAATGATATTTATTTTTATATGGGCTAGAGCCTCATTTCCTAGAATACGTTATGACCAATTGATGTCATTTTGTTGAACAATACTTTTACCCCTTGTACTGGCTTTTATTTTTTTATTCCCTTGCATTCTTATTAGCTTTGATTTAATACCTAGTAATGTGCATTTATTATAAACTATATAATGTTTGACGCATGCATCAAACTAGCTACTGCTTATACTCAACCGCCTTTAATTTTGATCTTTTTTTATACTTACGTAGTATTATACTACGTTAATTTTCCTTTTTAGTATGAAAAAATCAACTAAACCTACTCAAGTTTAATTGGAAGGGATTATTTTTAATGAATCATAAAATTAAAATAGGTATTATAACAGGTAAAAAAAAATAAATATTAAGTAAGTATTTTTTATATGTGTAACAAAAGTTAACATATACGTAGCAAAAAATACGCATATATCTTTTATCAATCTAGTTAATAAATAAGACACACACAAGCTAAAACATATAGAATCTTACTGCATGTTTGCATGCAACCAATAAGTATGTATAACAGGGTAACCTTACAAAAATAGAAATCTCACAGTTTGATATTGAAATTACGTACACTTTTATCGCAAACTTTATTTTGCTAGCATATGGTTTGATGATTACACCGTCGATACAGCCCAGTATAATTATTAATATCTATGTAAATAGTTAACAATATAGGTAATAAAAGTATTATGAGGTAAATTTTTTATATGATGTATGTACCGTGATAATTATACTAATACTATTAATACCTTTGCTAGGAGTGCTGATTATTACCACGTTAATGCACAATGTGAAACCTGAGGCTATTAGTGATCATATCGATAAAGAAGATATTAAAGCTGTTCTTGGCGATAAAGACGAAGATCCAAATGTGAAGGAAGCAGTGCTTAAATCTGGGGATTCTTATCTTGCATTTGCTGGTGTGAATGCAGATGTGAATTATAATAGTGGCTTAGACCATCAATCCCTACCGCTAACACAGACAAAACTTTCAGAAGTAAAAACAGTCAACAAGCCACAAACGTTAAAGCCTAATGTGCCAATGGTTGAATACATAACTACATGGACGAACATATCCCTTAAATCTACAGCATTGAAAACATCAATATTAGCTTTATTTGTATCTTTAGTGTTATTTGCATTTTTTGATTTCACTAACAATCAATTTCAATTTGTACAAGAATATCATGAAGTAAATACCTTTAGTTTTTATTTAGGTGTAGATGGTTTATCTATATATTTTGTCTTGTTAACAACAATAATAATGCCTATTGCATTGTTATCGAATTGAACATCTATATCCCACAACTTGAGATCGTTTCTTATAACAATATTGTTGTTGGAAACACTACTATTGTGCGTGTTTCTAGTACTAGATATTTTATTGTTTTACATTTTTTTTGAAAGTATATTACCTCCTTTGTTCATATTGATAGGGTCTTTTGGTTCAAGCAACAGAGTAAGAGCTAGTTTTTACTTATTTTTATATACACTTTTGGGTTCTTTATTTTTATTATTATCTATAGTTACAATGTCTTCCATAATAGGAACCACTGATTTTGATGCTTTATATAAAACTAATTTAAACTATTATACTCAATTTTTCTTATTTTGTGGTATTTTTATAGCTTTTGCAGTTAAAACACCAGTAATTATTTTAAATACTTGACTGTTAAAAGCTCATGTTGAATCACCATTAAGTGGTAGTATAATATTAGCAGGAATAGTTCTTAAACTAAGCTTATATGGTATACTTAGATTAATGTTACCTTTATTACCAAAAGCTTGTTTAAATTACACTTATATCATATATTTAATTGGTGTTATTACTATTATATATGCTAGTATAAGTACATTAAGAACGATAGATGTAAAAGAGCTTATAGCGTATTCATCCGTATCACATGCAGCAGTTTACCTCATAGGTGTTTTTAGTAATACAATACAAGGTATAGAAGGAGGAATAACACTGGGATTAGCTCATGGCTTTGTGTCTTCTGGCCTATTTATTTGTGTAGGAGGTGTTCTATATGATAGATCTTCTACTAGACTGATAACTTATTATAGAGGTATGGCCCAATTAATGCCCCTGTTTTCTATTATTTTGTTCATACTATGTTTGGGTAATTGTGGTGTTCCTCTTACCTTAAATTTTGTAGGTGAATTTTTATCATTATATGGAGCGTTTCAAAAGTCTACAATATTGGGAGTTTTAGCTAGTTCATCTATTATATTTTCTGCTGCTTATACCATTTACATGTTCAATAGAATAGCTTTTGCTGGATCATATTCTAAATTTTTCAAGGTAAATGTTCCTGATCTTAATAAACGTGAATTCTATATTTTATTAACATTGGTTTTATTTACATTAGTTTTAGGTATATATCCCGCACCCGTATTAGACGGTTTACATTATTCTGTAACAACTTTAATCTACTCTCCCTGCATGTTTCAAACCTAAGTCAGTTTTTAGTTTTAATTTATATGTATTATTATTTAACATATATTTTTGTTTATATACTTATATGTTTTTGCTTATATACTTATATGTTTTTACTTAGTAGATACTTATAGTAATATAAAATATACTTGTATACTATAAGTAAATAGTGTGTTTATATAGATATTATACATTAGTACTTAAGTTATTAATGGTAAAGATTTTATTTACTGATGCTTCATACTCCTGGTGTTACACACACCTATTACCTCATGCCTCGCTACTTTGTGATTTTTACTGATGTCTCACACTCCTGGTGTTACACAATTTTTCTAATATCACGTGTTACTTTTTTCTAGTGTTTAGTTGCCTCGCGCTCCTATTTACTGATGTCTGGTAATATCCTTGTTATATATTTCTTGGTTTCTTTTATTTTAATTAAATTAAATTAAATTAAATAGCGTGTAATATTATATAACGATTAATTATAGATTTATTAACTATATGGCTTATATATTGCATGGTTTATTATATAAACACATAAATATTACTTATATGAAGAAAATCCATTATATTTTTATTGTAAAAAGCAACGTTAATGTCTTTAAGCGCTATACTAAGCTTAAATATGGTTGCAGCTGATATTTTATGTCGCAAATGCAAAATTTAGTCTTGTTTTCTCTTATCTTTTTAAGCTTTGCTGTGTAAACTTAATTTATGTCATGGCTCAGTCTGCTTGTTTACGTATTTATTCAATCAGGTCATTGAAGCATGACAACAAAAATAAACATAAAACATCATTTATTTACGAATATAGGTATAGTTAGCTTCTTATATTTCTAGTTTATTAAGCATATTTACGATGTTAATCTCTTTAAAGTAATTCTGCATGTTGCTACTTAGTAAACTATCCAAAGCTGCATATACAATACTTGCTATATAAATATTTTCTATTATATAATATATTTATGATGGCATTATTTACCATATAAGTTTTATACAATAGCTTATAGTATAAGGTAGTGTATTATAAATACTATATATATTGTGTTTTACGTAGCACTTATCAAGAGTTAACGTGAATATTATTTATTTTTTACAATAAATAATATACTGTAATGTGTGTTAAATATTAATGCATATTATCTTTAGCTGTGTGGTATGTATGCTTACGAAGTTCTGTAATTACATCACTAGATACGCTTAGTTGCTTTATTTCTTTTTTTCGATACTTCTATTATTAGCTACTTAGCACTCCCGATGTTATACATTTTTTTTATCTATTCTATTTCAGGAATGTCTAATAGCCCGGAAGGGAATATTATATATAAAAATAAAATAATGGAACAATACATGTAAAACACGCTAGTAGCATCATAAGTTAACTATTATCAACTTATAGCGGGTTGCTCCTAGTCCCCAAACATTGCATCAAATATTCTAAGCCTTAAATAAAGCATGCTAATTGCTTTGCAAGGCAACACAAAAGATAAAAATAACGGATTGACTGTAGTCCTCCAATGTTTAAATAATCATTGGCAAACACTGAGCAAATTTCAAAGAACACTTGTTATTTATAAGTGTATTTGAAGCGAAATTCATTAGAGCTTTATATATGTTTATTTCATAGAGATCATATAAATAGTGAAAACGTTCAACGACTAGAAGGTGAGTATTGCTAACTATAACCTTCCAACTATGCTTGGCATCTTTAAAAACTTTCTATATTTTTTGAAATATCATATTTTTACTTTTTATTAGTTTAATTAGTAATTATTACAAATGTAATAATTTTTACCATATGTGTTGGTATTGATGATATTTCAATACTAGCATGCATAATATAAGTTATGCATGTTATGTAATAGTTATAATAAAAACTTAAAGGTTAGTTTTAAGGGCAGTATATTATATACAAGTAGAGCTATATAAAAATAAAGCTACACAAAAGTAAAGCTATTCAGCTATTCATGTCCTTTTTAATATTATATATTAGCTATTTTATATATTAGTATACGTGCCATTATATAATTTAAATAAAAAATAATTATAATCTTTTGAAAATATGATAAACAACAATAATTATTCAAAAAAAATTTGTAACAATAACAACATTCATAATTATAAGGATTTTAATGGTAATCTGCGTTATGTTACGAAGCAATCAGTAGCAAAAGGATTGTTATTGTTTCACAAGCTCGAGAGTGAAATAAATAAAAATAAGCGTCCATTAATAAATAAAGTACAGTATACTACTGACGCACGCGATAAGTTACACAAGCAAGCAACAAAAAAATATAAATTATCAAAAAGGTTAATAGAAATGAAGGCGAATAACTACATAGGTAAACCGCGACATTTTTCTCCATTGAGTAATGAATGGTACAATAGTATCTACACATTTAATATGAATCTGCTTAAAATTTTACCTACTCTTAATAAGATCTTACTTAGAATAGTAAAAAGCTATTTTAATTTTTACAGCCGCAAGTTAGAAAAAAATATTAAATCTCGTCGTTTACGTATTAAAGCTAGAAGGCTGTCTATTAACAAGATATTAACTAGCAAACCGCAACTAAGACACACAAATGACCAAATAATTATTACTTTATATACTTACAATAGACAAAAAATATATTATCTTAACAAACTAAAAAAGATTGCTTCTTTAGATGTAATGGATACTTTTTTACCTAATTATTTAAAAGAAGAAATTTTAAAGTCTAGCACGGGAGACTGAGCTTCTAACATTAAATTAAAAACAGTTAAAAATAAAGGTTTAGATATTTTGGTCCTTAACTCCAAAATAAACCAGCAAATAAATAACACATCAATAAATATGGACGCTGTTGCACAAGCTAAAGCTGCCAGTAATTTTACATGCAAAGATATAAGTGCTAATAAATCATATGGTAAGTCTATATCTAATGAGAAATTTTATTCTTTTTACAATAATTACGCTACTAAATGTTTACGCGAAGAAATACTATCTGTTTATATTAAACAGTTAATATACTTTAACAAGTCTAAATTTGACCAAAGGTATATTATGCCCTTGGTAGACCTGGTAAAAAAAATTTATAATAAAAATATTCAATTTAATATTGTTGACCTTAAATATATATATCTTAATAGTTATATTTTTTCAGAAACATTGCTGACAAAATTAAAAAATAGAAAAAATAATATAATTAAGGTATTAGATAAATCTTTGTGGTTATTTACGGTACCAGATATGGATAAACTAGCCGTATATAATGACATATATACTCGCGAAAAGAGGTTACAAAACTTAAAAGCAGACAGCTTTACTAAAGTTGAGGACTTAAACCCAAAAATAAGTAATAACAATAAAATTTTACAACTACCCTTCAGTGATAACAGTCAAACTTCGAGAGTAAATACCATCAATAACAAGCAAAGCTTAAAGATTAATAGTTATAATGACTTATTACATGTACAACCAATGTTAAAAGATAACGATGGAATAGATTCACTATTATCAGCAGTATATACCAGCCGAAGTCTGGATATATTTAAAAATTATAAAACGTATAAACATGTAGACAACATACGCAAAACCTGCAACGGTGTATTTATTGAAAATCAAAAACAAGCAATATGTGCACCCACACCGTTAAACTTAATATCTTCTGATTATACACATGATAGACAAAAAAAGGTGTTTAAAAATATAAAAAACGTGGACGTAAGTGGTATAAGAATTGAGGCAGCAGGAAGATTGACTAAACGTAACACTGCTGCTAAATCTGTTTTTAAACTTAGATATATCGGTAATATAAAAGATATGGATTCTTCTTACAAAGGTTTATCTTCAGTTATTTTAAGAGGTTTTGCAAAATCTAACCTGCAGCATACCAAATCTGCATCTTACATACGTATTGGATCTTATGGTATGAAAGTATGGATTAGTAGTTTTTTATCTAGACGTTTATATTTATATTTAATATCAACATATCTTTTTTATATTTACTTTATATACAACCAGATGTTTATTCTGTTTATATGTACATATCTTTATACCTAACAATACATAGATAGATGTCTTATTACGATATGTTTTTCGTATTTACTAATACTTGATTATATTACTTTTATTTTTCTTTTTAAGTTATGAGAAATAAGAGTAATCTTTACATGTGAGTCTACAATTACAATTGTGCCCTTTGTACATATCTTGCCTTGCGTTAAATATAGAAAGTAATTAAAGATGATGAAATAGTCTGAGCCGTCTTGTAAAAGCCGGAAATGTGACATAAACAGTTCACATAAAACAAAAACTGATTTAAATACGGTTAAGTATATTATATATAATCCACGGTTTATTTATTTTTTATTGCATAACTTTGTAAGTATGATGGATAAATCAGAAGTTAAATAGCAAAAAAATAAATAAAAAAAAAGAAAAATGTTTGTGGATGCATACAGAATTATGCAATCACATTGCAAGCATATAGATATGAAAATATTTACTATTATATTTATAAAACTGATTTCGTTTTAATATACAACACGCAATAAATCATAAGATGTATTGCATTTTAATATACAGTTCCCAAGAAATCACAAGACAGATTGCGTTTTAATATACAATTCGCAAGAAATCACAAAACCTACAATAAGCTTATTTGTTTTGTAGGCACATTAATTTTTATAAATAAAGTTATAATATAAATATATATGAAAATGAGAATATTCAAGAGTCATCCTTTATTAAAATTGGTCAATTCATATCTAATAGATTCATCGCAACCATCTAATTTAAGTTTTTTATGAAACTTTGGTTCTTTATTAGCCTTTTGTTTAATAATACAGATAATTACAGGAGTAACATTAGCAATGCATTACAATTCTAATGTTTTAGAAGCATTTGATTCAGTAGAACATATTATGCGTGATGTTAACAATGGATGATTGATACGATATTTACATTCAAACACAGCTTCTGCATTCTTCTTTACAGTTTATTTTCACATAGGAAGAGGATTATACTATGGATCATATAAAGCTCCTAGAACATTAGTTTGAACTATAGGTACAGTTATATTTATTTTAATGATGGCTACAGCTTTTCTGGGTTATGTTTTACCCTATGGTCAAATGAGTTTATGAGGCGCAACAGTTATAACTAGTCTTATGAGCGCCATACCATGAGTTGGACAAGATATAGTTGAGTTTATCTGAGGTGGTTTCAGTGTAAATAATGCTACATTAAATAGATTTTTTGCCTTACATTTTGTTTTACCTTTTATATTAGCTGCTTTAGTTTTAATGCATATGATAGTACTGCATGAGAAAGCAGGTTCAGGTAACCCTTTAGGTATTACAGCTAATTATGATAGATTAGCATTCGCCCCTTATTTTGTTTTTAAAGATTTAATTACTATATTTCTCTTTATATTAGTATTATCTATATTTGTATTTTTTATGCCTAATAAATTAGGAGACAGTGAAAATTATGTGATGGCTAATGCAATGCAAACCCCTTCTGCCATAGTACCTGAGTGATATCTTTTACCATTTTATGCTATACTTAGATCTATACCTAATAAACTGTTAGGTGTAATTGCTATGTTTTCTGCTATATTAATATTATTAATTATGCCCTTCACTGATCTTTCTAGATCTAGAGGTATACAATTTAAACCTTTAAGTAAAATAGCTTTTTTTTTATTTGTAGCTAATTTTTTAATTTTGATGGAACTAGGTGCTAAACATGTGGAATCCCCATTTATAGAATTTGGACAAATATCTACAGTTGTTTACTTTGCATATTTTTTAATTATAGTACCATTAATTAGTTTAATTGAAAATACATTGACTGAACTATATATGGAATCAGATGAATCTTTGGAATCAGATGATAGAAGACAGTTATGACATGGTTTAAATATGGTTCAATCTAGTCCTATTCCTTATAGTGGTATCGCTGACCGTGTCCGTGCCAATGGAGTACCTCTTTTAGGTCCATATGCAATCCCTAAGAATAGTCGTATAAGTAATGATGGAACAACCGTCATCTGTCCTTCTGATCCTGAAAAACCAGCTGGCCTGTATTCAGGTAAAGCCAATGCGCACGGAGATATACCTCCAAAAGGCACTAACCGACTTGTAACTGTTGAGCATCCAAATTTTGATCGTGAGGTTATAGATCCTAATAACGGGTTTGTTGTTAAAAGATTACGTTTTACAAAGACTATACGAGGTGGTGAAGTTAATCCTGATTACATACAGAACATGGAGGGAATTATTGCTTCAAACCCAAAATCTTTGATTACAACAGGTCAAGGTAATATTGCGGAGGATAAAGGTTTAATCAATGAGCGTGTTATTCAGGAGGGCTCTCATACTAGATATGCGGCTTCTACTTTTAATCCTGTGCGAAGTGATACACCTAGACCCTGAGGTATATATTTTCAAGATAGTGCATCACCGCAAATGGAAGGTTTAGTAGAATTACATAATAATATACTGTTTTATCTAGTGATAATTTTATTTGGAGTAGGGTGATTATTATTGATCATAGTTAAAAAATTTACTAATACAGAATCACCTATTTCATATAAATTTTCAACTCATGGTACATTGATTGAATTAATCTGAACTATTAGTCCTGCTTTAGTATTAATTTTAATCGCTTTCCCGTCCTTTAAATTATTATATTTAATGGATGAAGTAATTGACCCAGCTATGGCTATATTAGCGGAAGGACATCAATGATATTGAAGTTATCAGTATCCTGATTTTTTAAACAGTGATGATGAGTTTATTGAGTTCGATTCATACTTAATACCAGAATCTGATTTAGAGGATGGTACGCTTAGGATGTTGGAGGTAGATAACAGACTTATTTTACCAGAACATACTCATATAAGGATCATTATAACAGGGGCTGATGTTATACATTCTTTAGCTTGTCCTGCATTAGGTCTAAAATGTGATGCTTATCCTGGGCGATTAAACCAAACATCTGTTATTATCAGTAGAGAAGGAACTTTTTATGGACAATGCTCGGAGATTTGTGGTATATTACATAGTTCTATGCCTGTTGTTATAGAGTCGGTTTCCATAGAAAAATTTGTATCATGATTACGAGAACAATAAACATATGGATAATAAGTTGCAAATTTTATTTTGTTTTTCCTATATGCGCCCCATTTACTGCATGTACAGCATATTATGCATGCGCTACATTCGCTGCATGCGCTACATTTGCTGCAACCTTGTAGCCGAAGCACCCGCTACATTCATTGTCTTTTTTAAATTAAAAAGACAAACCCTAACAAAATATGGTGTTGTGTTAAAAAAATTAATAGGTGCGCATGCTTACTAAGTTTTGCTGTTACATCACTACTAATGCTCCGTAGGCAAAAAGTATTAGTAATTTGTGTTAACTAAACAATTAGATCGTATACCACTACTTAATTTACTTATATACATAATTACTTATATACACAATTACTTATATACACAATAATTATTAATATTATTCTTATTAGCTCAATGGTAGAGCAGAATACTTCTAATATTTGTATCTAAGTTCGAGTCTTAGATAAGAATTCACCTTTTTTAGCTACTTGCTAATTTATATACCATCAATACAATTTTTCTATCTTAAATATTTAGTAACTTACTAGTAATTATATTTTACTTGTTTTGTACTATTTTAAAATGCAATAAATCTTGCTTTATTTACTATAACTAGCTTGCCTTAATGTGGATACTCACGAAATTATGCTATCACATTTAGGCATATCAGTAGTTGGGTACATATAACAATTAAAACTTACAGATTAAAACCGATTATACTTTAATATCAGACATATATACATTAAAATAAGGGATATGTTGTACAGGGTAGTGCGGTTTGATTGCAGATCATATATAAGAGGTTCGATTCCTCCATATCTCTAATAAATTATCTAAAAGCAAATTTATATTTGTTTGCACTATTAACGTTTTATATATAAATTAATAAAAATTTTCATATTTTTATTAGTTCAATGCTAGAGCAGAATATTCCTAATATCTGGATCTAAATTCGAATCTTAGATAAGAATTTACTTTAATTTTCATCTATATGAAAATTAATAATTTGTACGTTTTAATAATTAAACTTATCTTTTTACCAAAACTTTATTAGCATGTTTGCAAAAGTTATATACTAAATTGAAACTAGAGCGTGGGCTAAAACTATATATTAAACACATATAGATATTATAATCTAGATAAAAAATTCTTTTGTTTTTAATCCTATCTTTTTATATAAAACATATATATATTATTATACGGCTATAAGCTAGTGCCCTTTTTTCCCAAATTTAATGATTTACTTCTTTTCCTAACCTTTCGCACTTTTTTGATGTTACACACTTGATGTTACACACTCCTAGTGTGTCTAATGCTCCCTAAGAAGATAAATAAGAAAGGAATGTGTAACATTCAATATAATTGTTAAAATACTCTAATGGTGGTATGTAAAACATTATTATATATCACACAAACGTGATAATATAAGTTATAATGGGTAATTTCATAATAAGGCATGCTTAACTTATTGCTTTGCATGCAAAAAACTTAACATCTCTTAAAAAGATGTGAACGGTTAGGTAAATAAAAAATTAGGGTATAATTATAAATATAGTAATTAATATAAAGCAAAACCTTTTTAATGATGGAATTTTTATTTTTTTAATAAATAGTCCTTAGTAAGACATAAACACTTGTTTTTAGCAGTACTACCTAGGTTTGCATCTTTTGGTTTATAAAACGCAAAATTGATTTAGTGATTTTCAATATACTGTATAATGTGTATGACAACATATACATTATTAAGAATTAGTCATATTTACTAAATATTAATACAAGGAGGCATAATATATGGCTGTTGTCACTGTGTTACGCGGGGTTGGGGCGTAGTACCTTGTGTTTCTATATATGCATAGGCTTCTTATTGATATAGATCTAGGTATACTTTAGTGTTAATACTCAGCAAGATATCTTTAGTATCTAAATGTAAAAGCATTAAACCGTATAGGAATGGAAATGCATGTATTAAAATCTAATTGGTATCATATTATACAGTTAGATTTACTGTTTATTGGCTTAACTTAATTGTTAGTTTTAACAATCTTAATTGTTAAATATGCATTTTCATTTATAGGGATTTAACCCTTTTTATTAGTTATTTGGCTATATTTTTTAATACTATTAATACAAAACGTAATTTGAAAATGATACAAGCGGCAAAAATTTTAGGTACAGGTATGGCTACAACAGGTTTAATTGGAGCCGGTGTTGGTATAGGTGTTGTTTTTGGAGCATTAATCTTGGGTGTCGCTAGAAATCCCGCCTTGAGAGGACAGTTATTTGCTTATGCTATATTAGGCTTTGCCTTTGCAGAAGCTACAGGATTATTTGCTCTTATGATGGCATTTTTATTATTGTATGTAGCATAAAATTTACTTATGCTGTTAATAAAATAACCTAAAGTAAGCGCATAAAATAGAAATAGTATGTAACATCAAAAGATAAATAAGTTAATACTTATCCTTTGTAATGTTCCATTACGAAGGATAATGATTGTAGGGTACTGTATAGTTATGTGTGACCAATCTCTGGCCGGGTAGGGGGTCCTTAGCTATAGACATACCATGACCATGTCAACTTGGGTTACAATTCCCAAGCAAACATGGGTCTGTATCGCCACAATTTTATTGACAAAGTCTGTAAGGCCCAAGCCACGATCTATAAACCCAAGTTTATGGTATGCAATAGCCAAGCCATCAATCAAATGGGTGCCTAGCAGCAAATTCATCCTCTAAATGAACTGCATATACATTTTCCAAATAAACTGCAAAGATATCTTTCAAATAAACTGCATGAACAGCATAATTATAGGCATAACAAAAACCTAGTTGACCACGACCTATAAAATAAGGCCGACTAATCTGGAAACACTTAAAATTTAATCTTTTTTTTCTACACTGATAAAAAGCCCGGTTAGCATAAAAGTAATGCAACCGTTTTGTAATCGGTAGAAGTAAGTGCGATACTTGCACTGGGCTCTTTTTTATTTTCATTTATAAACACATTATTGACAAAGTATTACGTTCTAATCCCGCGTATGCAATGGCAAGAGCCAAACATTTTGCCTTTTTGTTTTAACAATATTATATGGCAATAACCCAATTTGTAAAGTTAAGATATAAAAGGCAAATTAATAGTTTATTTACTTTAAGAGACCAAAAATTTTATCTTTGCATATTTTTTATGCATAAATCTAATTAGTTTAGGACTTTATGCTATTAATTGTAAGATACTGTGTGTTAATAATTAAGATACTCTGTATTAATAATTAAGAGGTATTATTAATTATTAGTGCCACCAACTTATAAATGTATAGTTATAAAAATTACATTGAGCCTTTATGCCTTGCCGCCAGCTTACAAATGCTTTGCCACTATAGCACGGAAACAAGCCTAGCTATAAAAATTGAGGCCTGCCTTGGAACCAATAAACATGAATAGGTAAGCTCTAATCAAGGCAGCAAAACAACTACACAGTGGAGCAATAGAGCAGTTTTTATACATAAAGCCTGATCTTCTAGTATTTTTTACATTTTAAGATTTATATGACTTATTTTAGCAAAATGCGATTGTTACCTAGATTCATTTTACCATACATGCAAAAGTATTTAATTACTTTAGCTGTGTTTGTATTATTTAAAGTATTATTTTATATATGACCTCTTATTGGTGAAGTTTGGTTATCGCTTAGCTACTATTTTTTTACTATTAGTACCATTATCCAAGAAGAGTGTGCAATATCAGAAATAAAAGGTTTAACTGATTTAGAAAAATACAACAATATAATGTTTTATATAAGAAAAGAAATGCCCCATACAGCTAACAGTCCACTTGACCAGTTTGAAATTAGAGATCTTATAGGTTTAAATGCTCCTGTTTTAGGTTATTTACGGATATTTGTAACCAATATAGGACTCTATTTAACAACTGCTACATATATAGCTGTGGCTTTCAGTTTCATAGCTACTAATAAAGATAAAATAATAGCAAATCATTGATCAATAAGTCAAGAGTCAATATATGCTACTATTAATAGCATAGTTATAAACCAAATAAATTCCAAGAAAGGGCAGATTTACTTCCCTTTTATATACACATTATTCATATTTATACTAATAAACAACCTAGTAGGTATGGTCCCGTATAGTTTTGCATCGACCTCTCACTTTATTTTAACATTTTTTATTAGTTTTACAGTAGTGTTAGGAGCAACTATATTAGGTTTTAGAAAACATGGCTTAAAATTATTTTCTTTATTTGTACCTGCAGGTTGTCCTTTGGGTCTTTTACCTTTATTAGTATTAATAGAATTTATTTCGTATTTAGCCAGAAACGTATCGCTGGGTTTAAGATTAGCAGCTAATATTTTAAGCGGGCATATGCTGCTCAACATATTAAGTGGGTTTGCATATAATATTATGAATTCAGGTTTTGTTTATTTTTTTGTAGGTTTAATACCTTTAGCGTTCATTATAGCATTTTCAGGGTTGGAGCTGGGAATAGCTTTTATACAAGCACAAGTGTTTGTAGTATTAACATCCTCATATATTAAAGATGCTTTGGACTTACATTAGTTAAGGACAAAGATATGGAATATTTCATCTCTCCTCAAAAGTTACTTATATATAGCTTATTGGCAGATAATAAATTAATACTTATAAGTTAAACATGCTAGTAACCGTAACTTACTACACTATACTAATAAAATGTCAAGCTATATTAACTTGTTTTATTACGGTTGCAAAATTATAATTTAAAATTCCGTATTATATTATTGGGTATAATTCAAGCAATAACAGGGAAGAAGTTTATAACACTGTTCCAAACAGTGCTTTATATACGTTATGTCTAACTTATTGCTTATTGTTTATACTTATAGCGTGGTTATTTTTTTATAGAAAATCAGCCTTAAAATATATAAATATAATATACTCTATTGCTTTAGTTAACTCTATCTTTAATTAGATTATGATGCAGAAATCAGTAATGATAGCACCAACTTATAATTTTTATCTATCTTATGCCACAGTTGGTACCTTTCTATTTCTTAAATCAAATTATATTTGCCTTCGTCTTACTTACATTAATGATCTATACATTTTCAAAATATATTTTACCGAGATTCACACGTTTATTTACAGCTCGTATATTTTTAACAAAACTATAATTAAAGGTACTGATATATATGTTTATGCTTTCTTATGAAATTAAACCTAGTTTTCGAAGCATATATGGAGTAACGCATACTTAACATTTAAAGCATATATACATACATTGTTTAACTATTTGTTCACACTCTCTTGTGCAATTAAACAAGATTTTATGGTTTTTTTAGCTTTGTTATAAAAAAACAAACAAATATTTTATTGTGATACATATTGTTTGATGCTATCTTAGGGTTAGTAGCATAGGGAAGTCCAAAGCTAATTAGATTTATGCATAGAAAAGATGCAAAGATAAAATTTTTGGTTTTTAACAGTAAATATATTATATACTTTTTATATATGATTTCTCTTAGTTTAGTATAATAATAGTTGAAATATCAATCCCAAATTTAGCCTTTGTTTAGAGTAATGAACAACAACAGGAACCGGCTTACTTGTATCCGTAATTATGCGTAAAAGTTAAGTTATCATTTATTTTTTGATAATCTAACAAACAGAATTTATTCTTTTTTATGCTTAACCAGGTAAATATAAAAAACAACAATTGAAAAGTATAAGTATAACGGTAAAATAATCATAAAATATTATGTTTGTTATATATATTAAAATTTACTATTTAATTGTTAAAATACTGTAATGGTGGTATGTAAAACATTATTATATATCACACAAACTAGATAATATAATTTATAAAATTATAATGTAAAATATGCATATGTAATAAAAGCATTAACATTTACATAAACAAAAATAAGTTGAGTTTGATGATGGCTCTGAGTGAACGCTGTCCAAATGCTTGACACATGCTAATCGTACGACTTCGCTCATATAAAAAAAGAGCGAAGCAGTGGTGTACAGGTGAGTATAAGATAACGTGACTGCCTTGGAGTAAGGAGAAAGATCCCTTATAATAATAAAGAAACTAAGGTTTCGCTCTTAGAAGCATGTATCTCGTGTAGTTGTAGTAGTTAAAGTAGTGGTTTAACTAGCCTTATACACGTAGTCGAAACTGAAAGGTTGATCGATCACAGTGGGACTGAACAAATCCCACGATTATTATCACAGCAGTGAGGAATATTGGTCAATAGCCTAACGGCTGAACCAGCAATTTGGAAGAATGTATAGCAATAGCTGATTGCACCAACAAACAGTTGATGCAAAATTGATTATATCAAATAAAATTCTAGGTAGATTTTTGATAATGACATTGCTTACCTAAGTCTTGACCAAATTACGTGCCAGCAGTCGCGGTAATACGTAAAAGACTAGTGTTATTCATCTTTAATTGGTTTAAAGGGTACCTAGACAGCGAATAAAGCCATAGTAGGGACTAATTCGCTAGAGTTACCTATGAGGGGGTATTAAAGTACTGCAGGTGTAGAGATGAAATTTTGTTATACCTCTTTTCGTATGAGAAACTATGGCACAGGTATAGGTGAAAGCATCCCCTTATGTGATAACTGACGTTGAGGGACGAAGGCTTTGTGTCGCGAACAGGATTAGATACCCCAGTAGTCAAAGCAGAAAATGATGAATGTCATAGATTAGATATACAATTTATTCTATAAATGAAAGTGTAAGCATTCCACCTCAAGAGTAATTTGGCAACATTGGAACTGAAATCATTAGACCGTTTCTGAAACCAGTAGTGAAGTATGTTGTTTAATTTGATGATACGCAAAAAACCTTACCACAATTTGAATATTTATATATATCTTTTATTGATTTTTACTTACATATATGTAAATAATTAAAATGATGCTTAAATCTCGTTTGTGAGACTGAGCATGAAAAAAGATAATATATTTACAAGCGTTGCACGGCTGTCTTCAGTTAATGTCGTGAGATTTTGGTTAGTTCCATTAAATTAACGTAAACCCTTACTTTATTTTTATATAAAGTAGTTCCCCGCTATATTGGATATGATAACAGGGACTAAGACAAGTCATCATGGCCTTAATATTGTGGGCTATAGACGTGCCACATAAACCTTACAAAAGGATGTGAAATTGTGAAATTGAGCTAATCCTCCAAAAATGGATAAACATTTAATGGATTGCAGTCTGTAACTCGACTGCGTGAAAAAGGAATTACTAGTAATCGTGTATAAGTACGGCACGGTGAATATAATCTCAGATAGGTACTAACTACTCGTCAGGCGCTGAAAAAAGTATGTGCAATAAGTTTGGCTAGTGCTTATTTTTATTTTGGGCGATCTTGTCCAAAAACTTAGGCATGTTGTCTTCGTATGCGTGACTTTGATTAGTGTTAAGTCGAAATATGGTTCGTGTAGTGGAAATTGCACGGGATTTATGTATATTAAAATCACCCCCACCCCCGGTTGTGAAAGAATATAATATGCCTATTAAGTAGCTACTTATTTAACTAAAAAATAGATAAAATTAATAGTTGTTTAATGAGCATACTTTATTCTTTTATAACACCCCTAATATTCTATGCTTTTTTTTTGTATTTATTTGTATGTATGTGTATGTTACAAAGTAAACATTAGTTATTACATATATGCTTAACTTTACAAAATGTTTACTTTTATCATAAAATAGGTAACTAGCTATAATTACATACATTAAGTAAATAAACAAAAACATGGTGTTTTAACTAATATATTATATCAAAAATTATTATAAAAAACACAAGGAAGGTTCCGTATGCTGGTACAACGGGTTGAGCTGTAAACTCAATAGCTTTTGCTGTCGAAGGTTCAATTCCTTTCCTTCCTATTTTGTTATAACTTTTTACATGAAGTAATATTTTTTTATAACAATTTATGATCTATGTATAACTATTTATATTTTGTACGCTTACTCATAAACATTTGCATAGTTATCATTTTTTTCCTTTTTTATTATTTTTCTATTTTTTGCTATATTTTATTTATTTTGGATTTTGTTTATTTTGTTTTTTTGTTACGTATTATTTGCATACTTTATATTATTTGCATACTTTATATTATTTGCATATTTTATATTATTTGCATTACATACTGTTTAATTAAAAAGGAAATAGAAATGCGAAGCATTATAAAAAAGGGAAGGATCAATATATATATATATAAATCACGAATCCTTATATAAAGTTTTTTTGCTGTAATTTTGATAAGGCGGTAACAGTAATTAGCATAAGCCATAAATAAAAATATCTCGGTATAAACGTAAAACCTGCATTGTGTGAGGTATAATAAGAATATAATTTAATGGTAAAATGAGAAGCTTCAGTCTTCTTTTTCTCAGTTCGAATCCGAGTGTTCTTGAGTAAGTTTATTTTAAATTGTACCAAAAATATTTAATAGAAAAACACCAAAACTTTAATTGTTATTTTTCCTTTCTCATTTGAAAAAGAAAAACCCTAAAGATATATATGAGTTACACGTAGCATTACATCAAATAAGCAAGATAAAACACCCTTTTTGTATTGGAATTTTAAATTTTATATTGTAAAATTTGTGCTTTAGTTTTTATACATTAATAATTATGCTTTAAATTGTATACTTTGTGTTTTAATAGTTATTTTTCTTTAATAGCCTTTGTAGCTCAACGGTAGAGCGAAATACTGTTAATATTTTGATAAGTGTTCAATTCACTTTGAAGGCTTTGCTTTTATAGGCAACATTTATAGTGTACATGCCCACAACTTAATTTCTAATGTACATGCCCACAATTTAATTTTGTAGTGTACATGCCTGTCGTTATATAACTATATATTGATAAAGATCAATATTTCTTATTTATTACATACTATATATGTATATGCTTACTAAATTATGCAATCATATCTTATAACCTCGCGTGGTTTACTTTTTTATTAATTTTTATAAATTTTTCTATGTTTTCCCTTATGATGTCTATGATTGTAGCATAGTAATATTTACTTTGCTTGTAACATTCAAGGAAAATAAAAGTGTGTGTAACATAAACAATAAAACTGGTATATAAAAGTAATTGAAAAGCATATACATATATAGGTATTTTTAGATAAAAATCTTATGCATACATATAAGGCATGTTAGCTTAATTGGTTAAGCGATGTGTTTCGGCCACAAGGATTGTAAGTTCGAGTCTTACACATGTCTCTTTTATTTGAAAACATATGTATAGTTAATTACCAATTTCTTATATACAATAAGTACGGTAATAATGCAATAGTTATTATTGTTTTTTATTATATATTAAGACAGAGATATATATATGCCTTAGTATTATGTTTAGTTTATTGCTTATAGACGAAACTTACACCAACGGGTATAAGTCTGAGTTTTTAAATATTATTTCAGGGGCATCTATACTATCAGGTGTCTTTGTTATTATCAGCAAAAACCCTATAGTTTCGGTGTTGTTTTTAATAGGCCTTTTTTTGAGTATAGCTTGTTATCTGTTTATATTAGGTATAAACTTTATAGGATTATCTTACTTATTGGTTTATGTTGGGGCAGTATCTATATTATTTTTATTTATATTAATGTTAATTAATGTTAGAATATCTGAACTTTTAAACGATACGAGTGGTAGCATCCCTTTAGCAATGATTATTGTTATTTCTTTTAATTACTCTGTTTATCAAATATTACCTCTTAATATGTTAACCATTAATGCTTATAGCCTTAAAGGCGGTTTTATAGATGATTTAAAGTTTTATTTAAATGATTTAAATCTTAACACCAAGCCTAGTGAGTACATATTTATGTTTTTTAATTTTTTTAGTAATAACCAAAGTAAGCAAATATTGTATGTAACATCTAAATTTTGAGATGGTAGTTTGACAGAAACAGCTCATATTTCTAGTATAGGTAATATTATGTACACTAGCTACTCTATATGACTAATAATAACTTCTATTATATTACTGTTGGCCATGGTTGGTGCTATTGTTATAACAATAAAGCAAAAAAATTAATTCGTTTTATAATGTTTTAAACACCAGAGTTAAGCTGTAAAGAAAAAACATGGTAATTTTTTTTATTGATGTATGCGAAAGCAACGTAGGCTAGTATTCTCATTTTAATTATACTGTCTATTATAGTTTTCACATAAACAATAAGCACTTATATTTCATTTCTTGTGATCTTTTTTTTTATTGATTGCTTTAGAAGTTACTTTTATGATAATATCTCTAAATCAAAATAATATAGAAATCATTACCCCATGAATAGTAAGTGCAAAAAAATACTCGATTATAGACACTAGTTTAAGTTACTTCCACAAGATATAAATAAAAATAGAGACCTTAGTTTAATTGGTAGAATGTATGACTTTTAATCATTAATACGTGGGTTCAAATCCCACAGGTCTTATTTGATATAATCATTTTAATATATATTAGCTGATTGTTGTGTTTTTTATGTTGCATTATTTCTGGCACGTTTGACAAAGTAAGCTAACAAAACATCACTTTGTGTTATCTATATATCCCTTTTTTTTACGAAGTTAAGCATGCATAGTTATTAGCTTAACTTCGTGTCCTTTTTAGTTTGGTTTATTTCATGTAACTATGAGGACTACTAGCTATAAGCAATAAAAAAAAATAATTAAGGCATATGTAAAACATGATATAAAATTAGCAATAAAGCATAAAATGTCAGCAAAACATAGTATGCGCAAGTAAAATAAGCAGTAAATATGTTATATAAAACAAGAAACAGTTTTCAGGTTCATCCGTTTCACTTAGTATCACCTTCACCTTGACCTATATATACTTCTATATCTCTTTTAATACTTACTACATCAGGTGTACTTACTATGCATGGGTTTTTTTCTGCACAAGATTTCGTGTTTTTGGGTTTACTATCTGTAATACTTTCTATGTCATTTTGATTTAGAGATATTATCAGTGAAGCAACATATTTAGGTAATCATACTTTAGCAGTACAAAGAGGATTGAACATGGGTGTTGGTCTATTTATAGTAAGTGAAGCTTTATTTTTCTTAGCGATATTTTGAACTTTTTTTCACAGTGCCTTATCACCAGCTGTAGAAATCGGAGCTCAATGACCACCTAAAGGTATAGATTCCGTTAATCCTTTTGAATTACCTTTACTTAATACAGTAATATTATTATCATCTGGTTTTACAGTTACTTTTGCTCATCATTGTTTAATACAAGGATACAGAAAAGGAGGCTTACATGGAATATTTTATACAATAGTATTAGCTATAATATTTACTGCTTTACAAGGCTTAGAATATACAGTTTCTTCATTTACATTATCTGATAGTACATATGGTTCTTGTTTTTATTTTGGTACAGGCTTTCACGGCTTACATGTAATGATAGGGACTGCTTTTATTGCAGTAGGTTTCTGAAGATTTCTAGCTTATCATTTCACTGAAAATCATCATTTGGGTTTTGAGACTTCTATACTTTACTGGCACTTCGTTGATATAGTTTGATTATTTTTGTTTATATCTATTTACTATTGAGGGTCATAATTGTTTTTAACAACATAAACAAATATAAACTTTACACATATAATAAACCATAATATCAGTATGATCGTAAAACCGATTTACAATATAATTCAAAGATATAATAATTAAATTTAACATAGTCTATATACAAAAATTTAGCGGTAAATAAAGGGTGATTATATCATTACATTAGTTTTCAAATTTATATTACTTAATGTAATGATATTTATCACGGGCATAGGTTAATGGTAGACCATTTGTCTTCCAAACAAAGTGTGTCGGTTCGATTCCGACTGGCCGTAACATTATACGGTGTATTTTTATTATATTTATTTTTTGCTTACATCATATACACATTATAATATGTCTTGCTACATCGCTTTAATTAAGGTTTAATTATTTAAAGCAAAGCTTACAAAGTATCAGCAGTTGAACAGGCTTATTACATTAAGTCTTATTAATGCTTAATTTCTTATACAAAGTACGTTATGCTTTAAAAAATAAGGGTGCAGCTAAAAAAAAAAGCAAAAATACACATAGGGTTAGTAACTTAATAGGCAAAGTCCTTTCTTGTCGAGAAAGTGGATGCCGGATCGAGGCCGGTCTAACTCGTACATATATATACTAAAACATGTATAGCATATTACTTAGTGTTTATTATGAAGCAATATGTGAAGGGAAAATAGCCAATGGTAAGGCAATGTATTTGCTAAATATTGTGTAATTAACACCTAGATGTTCGAATCATCTTTTTCCCGCCTGTTTTATTAGATGAATCTTGTCTTATTAAGGCTTTACTATAGATATTTAGTGTAAATAGTTTACTAAGTTATTTCTTTTTATCATTTATTTTTTTTTTCTTATTTTTATACATAATATAAATATGACAAATAAGCAATAAATCTGTGCTAGTTTTAGCTACTAATATTGTTTTTGATACTACGTTTTCTATTTCCTTATTATTTGCACTTATTTCTCCTGGTGTTTCACATATTTTATGTGAAACACCACTGATATTACATGCAAATAAAATAAAGGAGAAGAAAGGAAAACAAAGGAAAATAAAGGAAAAGAAGGGAAATTATTGTAATAAATAGAGTAAAACATGCATTAATTTTAGTCTATGAGGCATGCCAGGATAAAGCATGCCTATTAAAAAAAAAATAAGTATGTACAGTTCACGATCTTTTGCATGCAATATCAGCAAGTTATATAACAACAATTAGTCTTGCTTTATTATAATTATTTTTTCAAGCATAAGCATTTATACAATACACTGCTAGATATTACAAGGTTCCTTAACTTAATAGGTAAAGTATACTTTTGATAAGAGTAGGTTTGGCGTTCAATTCGCTGAGGAATCAATTATAATGCTTGTAATTTATGATATGTTTGAATCGTATTCACCGAGGCATGTCGTAAATGTGCCATAATCATATAATAAAAGAGAATTGACCGAGTGGTCTAAGGTGATAAGCTTGAAACTTATTCGGTTCATTTGACCACATCCGTTCGAATCGGATATTCTCTGTAACAATGCCTTATCATATAAATAGGCTGTTTTGTATAACATAACTTCGTAAATACACAAAAATAATTTATTATATATCATTATAATATATTTATATGATAATTGATTATTATATATATCTATGTTAATACGGGTTAGAGCCTGGTTGGTTGGGCGCCTCATTTGGGATGAGGAATTTTTATGTTCGAATCATAATGACCCGAATCTATGTGTACTAATTTTATATAGTAATTATTGTTTTATAGTAATTATCGTTTTACTATGTCTTGTATGATGGCATGTCAATTTATTTACACAAATGTTGCTGATTTGTCGCATAATTTCTTTTCTAAGCAAGTTATGCACACAAATAACTTTTTATAAAAAATAAACTTACAATATACAGTAATGATACAGATGATATGGATAATATTATTTTGCTGCGCATTATTTTAAAGTATGGAAGAAATAAAATGAAATAATAAAATAATGCGCAGCACACAAGTATACAAAGAAATTGTTATGGAATCACAGCTATATATTAAATAGAGCCCCTAGGGCCAACAAAAGAATAATTCTAATAATAAATTAAATATCTAAAAAACGAAGTGAATTGAAATATCTTAATAACTTCAGGAAAATAAATCAAAAGAGATTTCTTAAGTAATGTGAATGAAACAGAATAAGTCTCGTTTTTGTATTTGGTCTTTTTCATTTTATTTATTTTTGATTGCTCTAGCATTTTATTATTTAAAAAATCTAATGCTTGCTTGTAATACTAAACAAGCTTAGGTAGTTATCATAATAAAAAAAAAAGAAAAAGACACATGCTTGTTAAATTAAATGAGCTGGTGTTACGTACAGAAAGGAAAAAGTAAAATGGAGTGCATATCTGTTTGAATGAAAGGGGAACCTTCCTCTAAGACTAAATATAATATATAAGCGATAGCGAATAGTACCGTGAGGGAAATGATTGAAATAGTAATTTTATAAGCAGCTCAAAAATAGTTTAAATAAACAATGAGAGCGTACCTTTTGCATAATGGGTCAGCAAGTTAATATTCGATGCGAGCAATAATGCAAAGATAAAACAATTATGATATAATGATCTAGTATCGAAATTAGACCCGAAGCCTAGTGATCTTACCATGATCAGGATTATAAAAGTCCGAACGGGTTATCGTTGTAAAGATATCCGAAGAATTGTGGTAAGTTAGTGAAAGACAATTCTGACTAGGATAGCTGGTTTTCTGCGAAACCTATATAAGTAGGTAATTTAAATAGAATATCAGAAGGTACAGAATTGTGATCTCATGCAACCAGTATTTATTTTTATATTAATCAAAAAATAACAGCTTGCTTGTGTGCTTATATTAGCTTACGCTACGTAAGTATGCATGTATGCCTTTTTTAGAGTAATATAAATAAAAATATACTTTTTGTGGACATTGGGGGGTCGTGAAGACTCTATCAGTGAGTATTTGTTCTCGGAAGGTCTAGATATGTATATTGAATAATCGGACATAGTACGATAAGGTTGTATGTCTAAAGGGAAATAGCCCAGAACAAGAGTTAATAAGGTTCCAAAATTTTTGTTAAGTGAAATTAAGGCAGTATTTATCCCAATCGGCCAGGGAATAGGCTTAGAAGCGGCCATTTTTTGAAGACCTCGTAACAGAGCACTGGTTTTCTATTTTATGGATAAAAGCACCGAAAATTTAACGGATCTAAACAAAATACCGATACCTTGTCCATATATATTAATGTGTATATTATATATTGTATATATGGGGTAGCGGAACATTGGGTAGCCATTTTTAATCCTTTATAAGGATTAAATTGCCTAGAGTTTAATTTATTATTGCTTATAGTTTAATTTATTATTCTCTGGGCTAAATAAGCCCAAGTGATAATGCTGACATGAGTAACGATAAAGGATCATTAGTACATAAATGTCTAAAAATCCTCGCCTAAAGCTTATGGCATTTATTAAAGTTACGGCCTCTAAGTTTATTTTTTTTCATAGCTTTCGATTATCTATATATAGTATATATTTAAGATCTACATCTAAATAGTCGTGAGTTATGACAAATTACCTAATGGTATAAACGATGAGAAAACCTAGAGTTTACAGTAATTAACGTTTTTTATTTACGTGGTAACTGAAAGTCCGCTTCTCCTCTTGAATTATTATTTTAATAATCTATTCTTAAAGGGAAAACGGTATCTGTTTACTAATATATTAAGTAAATTAAGTGAAAAATGTTCTGGAAAACTGTAAGCTCCGTAAGTAATATAAAAAAGTAAACAAAATGTATTGTAAGATAAAAAAGTAAACAAAATATATTGTAAGCTTACGCTATAATACCGTACCTAAATACTAACACAAGTGAGCAAGTAGAGAATACGAAGGCGTTCGAGCTAACAATCATTAAGGAACTCGGCAAATTGACTCTCGTAACTTCGGGATAAGGTGGACCATTTCTTCTCATTAATATCAGGCAAGAAAGAGGAGGCATAGAATGGTGTTGTACGACTGTTTAATTAAAACAAAGCACGCTGCGAAGAAATAAATTCGATGTATTGAGTGTGATCTCTGCCCGATGGCGGCTGGTTAACTAATTTGCTTAGTTAAATAAAATAAGCTAGGCTTTGATGGAAACCCCGTTCAATGGCGGCCTTACCTATAAGGGTCCTAAGGTAGCGTAATACCTTGGCCGTTAAATGCGGTCTTGCATGAATGATGTAACGATACAACAGCTGTCTCTATGATTGGCTCGGTGAAATTGGAATAACTGTGCAGATACAGTTTACCTTTAGTTGGACGAGAAGACCCTATGCAGCTTTACTGTTGCTAGTTACTGAATATGATATAATGAGTTGTAGTGTATAAGGTAATTAATATAGAATTGAAACACCTTTACTTCATTTATCATATTATATAAACCTTACAAGCAAATTGCCAGTAAAGTCAATAAATATAATTACTGGTTGTAAGATTTGATAGGAACAATTGCTAGGTGGCAGTTTATGCGGGGCACAGATCCCATAAAGAGTACCTGGGAGTATCCAAAGACATTTTTTTTAGATTGCAATTTGCAATTTAATATGAACTTTTATTAGTATAAATTCATATTTTTAGTTTGCAATAAGTGTTATATTATAATATAACGCTAATTTAATTATAAATCCATTTAAGTTGGAACTTTTTTTTTATTTAGGTAAGATTTTAACTATATTTCAATATAGATGTAATTAAATCATTATGAGGTGCCAGTGTGGCATATTAAGGTAATTAGAAATAATATAATGTGCTGTGATATATTTTTCTACGTATGTATACTGATAAGTTGTTGATCTTTTTTATTTTTATTACCTATTGGTGTTTAACTTATGATACTTATAGCATATACACCAAGTTAAGCCTGCTTAAGGAGTAGGAGCAAAAAAAAAGAAAGATAAAAAACAACAAGAGGTATTAGTTAATCAAAAAGAAAATAGTATCACTTTTATTGTTAACTTATTGTGTGTATGTTTGCAAAGATATACAACCACGCCACTACTTATGCATGACTGCGTTGGTAAAAATTTATTAGCTATTATATTTTAGCTGATTTGCATAATGATTTTTGTTGTAGACTAGTCTACATAATGTATTATATATATTTAACTCGTAAATATATATGTGTATATTTATATACTAGGTATATGATAGTTATTTTACTTATCAAGTTTAACGGCTTAATCTTGCTTTACTGTTTGACTTACATGTCTTTCAGTTGCGTAAGCGGGGCATATGATCACAAGATGCAGAAAGGAAAGGTCTTGGATTATTGAAAAAGTTACGCTAGGGATAACAGGCTAATCCCGCCAGAGAGTTCAAATTGAGTGCGGGGTTTGGCACCTCGATGTCGGCTTAGCTCATCCACATGAATGTAGGAGTCATGAAGGGTCCGACTGTTCGTCGATTAAAGAGCTACATGAGCTGGGTTAAATACGTTGTAAGACAGTATGGTTTCTATCCTCTAGAGGAAGTTGGAATAAATTAAGGATAGCCCCTTGTACGAGAGGAATTGGGTATATTAACCTATGGTTTACCTGTTGTTTGTATTGCCATATTATTGTAACTGATAGAGATATTGTCTTTATTTTGTTATAGCCTCTGAGTTTATAACCAAGAACGCAATATTCTGGGTGTCATGGCTTATGCTGGCAATTACTTTTCACTAAAGTAATATTTACTTAGGCAGTAATAAACTGAAATAGATGATATGTCTAGTAAAAAGGCACGGCAGGAAAGCTACGTTAGTTAATGATAAGTGCTGAATGCATATAGGCACGAAACATACCTTAGGATATTCTCATATATACGTAGTTTAATACTACAATTTTAGTTTTTATTAATAGGCTTTAGCTTAAAGAATTGTGATGTTTTTAGGCATTAAGTACTAATTTTATAGTCTACTATATAATACGCTTATCGTATATATCTGTATCTCATTTTTTATTTATTTTTTTTATTTATTTTATTTTATTTTTTTTTTTGCTTATAAAATACCACTTAGTGGTAGATATCTACGAAATATTACAAGTAATGTATTAAACATGACACGTTAATACTTTACATCTAAGATTACTAGGCTAATCTGTACACACAATATAAAAAATAAAATGCAATATAATAATCTATATAATTAAGCACCATACCCCCTTACATTTGGGTCTTAGTCATTATTGACGGTAACAGCTTTAATTTTTGCTTTATCTATATCGCCAGTAAGAGCTTTAATTTTTGTTTTATCTATATCGTTAGTAATAGCTTCAGGTTTCACATTATACATTAATGTGGTAATAATAAATACTCCTAGCAAAGGTATTAATAGTATTAGTATAATTATTACAAAACATCATATAAAATTTTACCACATAATACTTTTATTACCTATACTATTAACTATTTACATAGATATTAATAATTATACTGGGGTGTATTTACTGTAAAGGATAAAAGTAGTGCTGATACTACGTACGCATCTAAAAAACAAAACTTGCCAAATGTTGGAAAAAAGCCTGGTTAGCATAAAAGTAATGCAACCGTTTTGTAATCGGTAGAAGTAAGTGCGATACTTGCACTGGGCTCTTTTTTATTTTCATTTATTTGCTTGCTGATATTACGTATCGGTGTGATACAAGCAAATTAATATAATGTAATAAAAAAGTAATTAGTCTTTTTATGTTTTATACATAGGCCCAGTGGTCTAGTGGTCAAGACATATTGTTTTCACCAATTTATCAAGGGTTCGATTCCCTTCTGGGCTCTCTACTTAATGATTAGTTTTGTTTTAGGCTTGCATGCCCGTATTATTAATAAGTTATACCTAACTTTGAGGTAAAGCTAAGCTTGCGCAGTATATCCTTGCTAATATTATATAATTAGTATATACTTATTACGCGGTATGCATAAAAATCCTCATAAGTACTCCGTTATTTTTTATTAATGCTATCGAGCTTTACTTAGATTTATCTTAGTTAAGACATTCAAAAATAAATAGAGGATACTAAGTATGTACATAATTTATAATATATGCGGATTGATGTAACAGTAACATAACCGGCTCATGACCAGTATATAAAGGTGCGATTCCTTTATCCGCCTTTTATCTTATAATATCAAATACATAAGAGTTTGGTTTTATATGATCATTACATAGATAAATTAATGATAATCACCCTTGATACATCTAGTTAGATAAATTATAAAGGGCCATAGCTTAATGGGTAAAGCAAGCTGCTCATAACGGTTTAGATGAGTGTTCAAATCATTCTGGCCCTAAGTTAATAATTATATTTGCATATGTTTATTACATGTGCGAGTCCGAGTGCTGAAATTGGTAGACAGTGCAAATTTAAGCTTTGCTGATTATATATCGTAGACGTTCAAGTCGTCTCTTGGATACATGAATAACAACAATTTAAATCACAATATTTCTACTATTTGTAGCAACAATAACAATTTCATAGATAACAAATTAACACTTATCCTCCGCAAATTATCATTAATAGGATCAATTAAACCGACTAAAACTTATTTAAATGCGTATATTCAGAGAATGTATATAGGATAGTCAAATAAAAGCAATAGCTTACATATTAACTCCTGAAAACATTAAGCGTATATTTAAAAATTATTATAACGTGTTGTACTTAAAAAATTAAATTAATAAAAATAAAAGTTTTATTTATAGAGCCCTTTTTAAGTACAACTCCTCTGCCTTTAATTTTTATATTATTGAGTATTATCATATAATTTTTTTGTTGAGAAATTAACAAAATTATTTAGTTTTATTAAAAGCTGTACATATTATATTTAAGTTTGCTTATAGTCCGACAGGTTTAAAACATACCGAAGCCACTAAAGATCTTATGTAGTCATTAATAATAAGACGTATAAATATTGAAGGGGGCAAAAGATAACAGTCAATACTGCTGCATGACAAAGTGTAATTATTACAGGCATTATCTTAGGTGAGACCAAATAATTTATATCTATCATAATAATGGTGGATTCTATAAATGAAGTGCATATTTCTTATATTGCTAAAAGTCTTAATAATAAAGGTATCTTTAAAGTAAAATTTTAAAGTAAAAGTATAGCATAGTTACTTAGGTTGGCTACTTTAATTAAGTTATCGCTAGGCCATGGTTTATACAAAAAAAAAATATATAAAACAGATTTAAATTTTATGATTTAGCATCGTTATTGTTTAAGTCGTTTCTTGGATACTTATATAATAAAAGCACAGATATAATTTAACTATTTATATAACAGATAAATATATAAAAATATGGTTTTAATAAAATTAAAGCCATATATATATATATAGCTATAGGGGATATAGTTTAATAATAAAATTAAAGCCATATATATATATATAGCTAAAGGGGATATAGTTTAATTGGTAAAACATCTATGTTGCATATCGTCATTTCGGGTTCAATTCCTGATGTCTCCATATTTATACTTTACTTTTTATTTAACTGTAGGCAACATACAATAAACGTAATTTTAGGGTTTTATTTATTTTTTCTATTTATTAATATCTGGAGCATGTATAATTTTGTAAGCATGTATCAAGGATAAAACAGGCTTAATTATGCATGCGTAATTCGTTGTGTCTAACGGTGTTACAATCGCTGTGTATATAGCAATATTTAATAGAAAACAACGCACTTTAAACTTATAACTAGTTTTACTTTTTTTATATACTATCTTATTTGTTTTATAATTTTTTTATAAAAGATAACTTTTTATAAAATATAATTATTTATAACATATGACCTATTGTAAGATGTGATTGTTTAGAAGATACGGTTTTTTGTATTGTGTATCTACTAACAATGTATAGCATTATGCAATATGTGAATGTTTATTACATACAACTTTTATATAGTGTATATATATATAAATAAGCATGTAAAATTATATGTTATATAGCCTAAGAAGCTCAACTGGTTGAGCGGAACTCTGAAGATGTTTAGGTTATAAGTTCGAATCTTATCTTGGGCATTTAATCTTTAGATAAGTCAAAATATATATGATAAAATATAATCAGGATAAAATATAGTCAGGATAAATTATATATAAAGTTATATATATATAATCAAAATAACTTTGTTTCGGTTTTTATGTAAAGTATTAAGCAAAACACTGGTACTAAATACTAGTAGCTTTAGTTTAAACTTTAACTAATAAATCGCTGTTTTTTATGCTTTAACTAGGAAGTTAACTATAATAATAATAATAAAAATAAAAATAATAATTAACTATTTGCTAAAAAATAAATAAACGTGCTTGCATTGCCTAAAATAAGCAATTAGCAGTGAACAATAATATGTGTGAATAATTATATATTAGTTTTGTACTTAATTAAGTGAATATTAAAAATAGGGTAGTGATGGAATTGGTAGACATGAGTAGTTTAGGACTATTTGATTTTAATATCTTATCCGTTCAAGTCGGATTTACCTTAAACAGTTGTTATGTTTAATATCGAAGCTAATAAATACTAAACACAGTTTATTCTGATTATTTTTTATTAGTAATATCTTTTTATCTAGATCTATATATATTTTTATATTTACATTGCAATTTTTAATTATACTGTTTTATTTTTTACTAGTATAATACTTTACTAACGTTAATATATGTTGTAGACTAATAGGCAAGTCATAAATTTTTGGTATTTATTATTGAGTGTTCGAACCACTCCAACATAAAACTAAGTAATATTAATATTGCTTTTTACGTTTAAACTATACTAAGGTATTTAAGATGCATGTTTAGCGAATTAAGCATGCCTTACGTCCTACTGTAACAATTTAAAGGCAAGTCACAAGTATAGTATATGCGATAATATAGGTGGTTATAATTCAATGGTAGAATGACTGTATGTGGAACAGTAAGTTCCCTGTTCAAATCAGGGTATCCACCCATAGTTAAAATACCTGACCAAAAATTAAATTAAAGCAAAACAAGCGCTTTTTATTTCATTTATAAACGTTTAGTAATGCTAAATTTAAAGCCCGAGTAGTTCAAATGGTTAGAACATTAATTTCATGCGTTAAATACGAGAATTCGAATTTCTCCTCTGGCTCATGATAAAAAACACACTAAAAATATAAACTTCAAAAGCCGAAATATGTAATATTTCGAGACAAATCTAAAAAAAGCACAATTATGATTTAAATAATATTATAATATACGATGCCGCGTTAAGTCATAAAAATAAGATATTACAAAACAATAAACAAAGGTGTGGAGTCTATTGGTGAGTTAATAAAATAAACGGTAAATGTTACGTAGGAAGCTCTGTTAACTTAGGCTCACGACTACGCAATTATTTTTATTTAAAATACTTAGCTAAAAAAACCTAAAAATATAAAAGTAAAATTTACAATTCTCTGTTGGCTCACGGGCATGTGAATTACCAACTGGAGATATTAGAAGTTTGTGCTAGACCTCTTGTTATCAAAAAAGAGCAATTTAATATTGATTATTTTAAATCTGAATATAACATATTAACTACAGCAGGGTCTAGTTTACATTTCAAACATTATGAAGAAACAAAATTCAAATTTAAATCGCGTATGTTGAGCGATAAAGCTTTGTGTAATTTGAGAAAAGCAATAGTAGGTGCAGTATTCTTTACTTTAGCTAAACCAATTAATTGCTGTCCACATCTCATATCGTTACCTTTAAAAATATTGAAACAAACGAAACTAAAAATTATAGTTTTATACGCACTGCTGCCAAAGAATTGAAAGTAAACCATGCTACATTATTAAATTACACAAATTAAGATAAGTTGTTTAAAGGTAAGTACAAGATTAACAGAGTAAATAAAAAATAATGATAGTTCAACTGGTTAAAACGTTAATTTCATGCATTAGGAATGGGAATTCGAGTTTATCTCCCGGTTCTTTTCATCTTTTATCTTATTTTATTCTGCTGTTGCTTATTTTCTCTGCTATTTCAAAGCATGAGCTGAAAAAGATGAAGCATCAGCAGAGACAAGAGGGGCAGTTTTCTGTTAGTCTATGTACTTACATTTTATGCATTTCATATTTTAATTGGTCTAGTAATATACATATTAATACCTTACATTTATTTAAAATATATAAATATATTGTTATGTCTACTAAACACAACCGTCAACATGTCTTCTCTTAATATCTTTTTATAGTTACATCTTAATTTTTTTCTGTTTTTATAAGTTAATGCTTTGCAAGAAAAATAGGTAGGTTTAAATCCTACAAAAACAATGGCTGTTTTCTCTATATTATTTTTGTTATTATCTAATGCCGTCACATTTAGACGAGAAAAATCCATTCTTTATTCCAGAGAAACCATAATAATCTTATTATGCTCTTGTTTCATAACATCAAATAACTTAAATATGTCTTTTTTAGACAAGGGTTTGGGTTTATATGGCGGTCTATTGCATGTTACACCTATCACACATGTTTTTCATCTTTTTCTTTTTTTACTAAGCGCAATTATTTTTCTACTAACTGCTTTTTATCCTAGAAAACTTTTACCTAAGGATTCTGCATATACTGATGTTTTACCTTATTCTATAAATTCTGTATATTCTCCTTTTATATTTATTTATGATACAAATTTAATAAATAAAATGGGACAACAATTTAGGATAATAGAATACCCTTTAATAATACTATTTACAATAATAGGAGGTAGTTTTTTAGTATCAGCTAGTGACATTGTTTCAGTTTTTTTATGTATAGAGCTACAAAGTTATGGCTTATATCTGCTTGCTACAATTTACAGAAATTCTGAATTATCAACATCAGCAGGTCTTACTTACTTTTTATTGGGTGGTTTATCATCATGCTTAATATTATTAGGCACGAGCTTATTATATGCAAATTCTGGTACAACAAGTCTAGATGGTTATTACATAATAACAGGCTTATCCAGCGTAGCAAATGAGTATGCAAGTAATATGTTAGATTGATATAAACCTTTTTACTTAAACATTTCTCTTTTAATAATGTCGGTAGGGTTTTTATTTAAAATATCAGCAGCTCCTTTTCATTTTTGAAGTCCAGATGTATACGATGCTATCCCTACTATAGTAACGACTTTCGTTGCAATAATACCTAAAATTTCTATCTTGATTTTTTTATTAGAATTAGTACATTACACCAGTAATTTTTATTTTGTTTTTAATTTTACATGAACCTCTGGCTTATTATTTAGTTCATTTTTATCTTTAATAATTGGTGCTGTTTTAGGTTTAACACAATTTAGAATAAAAAGGTTATTTGCATATAGTACTATATCACATCTAGGTTTTATACTTTTAGCTTTAAGCATAAACAGTTTAGAATCTGTTCAAGCTTTTATCTTTTATTTAATGCAGTATTCTATTTCAAACTTAAATGCATTTGTGCTGCTAGTTAGTATAGGGTTTTCCTTGTATCCCTTTACAAATAAAGATACTAGCAAAATAGAATATAACAATTTACCAGATAGTAACAACTCTCCTATACAACTTATTACTCAACTAAAGGGTTATTTTGATCTTAACCCCGTAATAGCTTTAAGCTTAGCCATCACTTTATTTTCTTTTATAGGTATACCACCTCTTGTTGGCTTTTTTGCAAAACAGATGGTATTGTCTGCTGCCTTAGATAGTGGCTATGTATTTTTAACTATAGTTGCCATATTAACTAGTGTTATTGGTGCTGTTTATTACTTAAATATAATTAAACAAATGTTCTTTGATGCACATGAATACAAGGTAAATAAAAAATACGCAGGTAAAACCTTACAAGGTAGTATCCAATGTCATAGTAAACCTGAAACAATATATACAAGCAACGCCTTAAATACATATAAATACATTAATGTTTTAGGAAAGGGTGTTTTACTTAATTATGCCAGCAATAAAGCAAGTGATATATATTTTAAAATAGATAATGTAGTTTTATCATCTTGTTTAGCCATTATTATTTCTATTTTAACTTTAATGTTGTTATTATTTATATTAGTTACAAATATACTTATAAGATTATCAAGTGTACTTGCAATTATAATGTTTAACCCTTAAATGTCTAGTACAACTTTTTTTTTTTTATTTATACCTTTATTAAGTTTTGTTTTATTGGCTGTAAATTTAGTATTTGCTCCTCATAACCCGTACCAGGAAAAAGACAGTGCATTTGAATGTGGGTTTAGTTCATTCTTAGGACAAAATAGAACACAATTTAGTATATCTTTCTTCATATTTGCTTTATTATTTTTGCTGTTTGACTTAGAAATTTTATTAGTGTATCCATATCTGGTGAGTGCTTATACAAATGGTGTTTATGGCTTAACTATTATGTTAGTATTTCTTTTAGCTTTAACTTTAGGCTTTGCCTTTGAATTGGGTAAGAAAGCATTATCTATTGATAGTAGACAAATATTAAACGATAGCAATAAACAGTTTAACCTATAAATTTAACATTAGAAAGGTAATAAAATAAACGATGTTTACTATGTAGGTAGTGATACGGAATATTAAGATGACTCTTATTAGCATTAGCAAAGCTATTGATATCAATATTGGGATAGTAAAGCTATCCCAACACCAAAAATGGTTGCAAAGTAAAAAGTTAAGCAAAAAAAAATAACAATATAAATATATAAGTATAAGTATAAAGGTAAATTAATGATAAGGTATTATGCCTGTTGTATATATATATTAAATTTTACTATATAATAGTTAAAATACTGTAATGGTCATATGTAAAGCTATATGGTATTAATCTTACAAGATTGTTTATTAGTATGAACATTTACATAATTAATTAGCCTTTTGTATCTTAACTTTACAAAGAGGGTTATTGTTAAAGAATATTATTAAAACAAGGAGGCAAAATATTAGTATTTGTCTCTGTATTATGCGAAACCGGAAGGAGGGCGTAGTACCTCATGTATATATTTATGCATTTGTGTTGGTGGAGGTAATACCTTGGGACTATCAGTGTATAGAAAAAAAAGATTAAATTTTAAGTGTTTCCAGATTAGTCGGCCTTATTTTATAGGTCGTGGTCAACTAGGTTTTTGTTATGCCTATAATTATGCTGTTCATGCAGTTTATTTGAAAGATATCTTTGCAGTTTATTTGGAAAATGTATATGCAGTTCATTTAGAGGATGAATTTGCTGCTAGGCACCCATTTGATTGATGGCTTGGCTATTGCATACCATAAACTTGGGTTTATAGATCGTGGCTTGGGCCTTACAGACTTTGTCAATAAAATTGTGGCGATACAGACCCATGTTTGCTTGGGAATTGTAACCCAAGTTGACATGGTCATGGTATGTCTATAGCTAAGGACCCCCTACCCGGCCAGAGATTGGTCACACATAACTATACAGTACCCTACAATCATTAGTACGTAACCTTACAGGTAGTATCGGAAATATTGGCTTGTATATCTTCTGGTGTTACAAGCGTGCTTTGCATGCCTTATTTCGCAATGAAACATTACGAAGTATAATATTTTGGTTTTATTTATTTAAACAAAAATAATGATGCTTTGTGTATGTACACGTATGTACATTCCCTCGCTATAAAACAAGCACCTAAGTAATGCTTGTAAAACAAGTGTTTACTTATAAACTTACATTTTTTTTTATAATACTATATAATAATGAATTTATCACTAATATTATTTTTAATAGGTATATTAGGTTTTGTTTTAAATAGAAAAAATATAATTTTAATGCTTATATCCATAGAAATAATGCTTTTAGCTATTACATTTTTAATATTGGTAAGCTCACTTAGCTTTGATGATATATTAGGACAAACATATGCTATATATGTAATAGCAATAGCCGGAGCAGAATCGGCAATAGGCCTGGGTATATTAGTAGCTTTTTACAGATTAAGAGGAAGCATAGCAATAGAACATAAATAATGTATTTAGTCATAATTATCTTACCTTTATTAGGTTCAATAGTTTCCGGTTTTTTTGGTAGAAAAGTTGGGGTTAGCGGAGCACATTTAATTACATGTATGTGTGTAATAGTAACAACATTGCTAGCCTTAGTAAGTTTTTTTGAGGTAGGTTTAAATAATATACCTGTTTCTATTATATTATTTAAATGAGTTGATTCAGAATCACTTGATGTATTATGAGGTTTTAGCTTTGACTCTTTAACAGTTTCTATGCTAATACCTGTATTAATTGTTTCTTCTTTAGTTCATATATATTCCATAGGTTATATGAGTCATGACCCTCGGGGTCACGTTAGGGGAAAACGTGTCTATGGGGGTAAATTGTCAAACTCCGGGGAACTCCTAAAGCTTAAGGTACCAAGCTCTAGATGAAAATGTATGAGTGGCTGAAGTAATTACTCAGGTACGGTAATAAGTCTTAAGATGAGTGAAAACGAAATGGACAATCGCGGATCTAAGTCAACTATACTAAACAGTATAGCTGTAAAAGAGCAACGAGTAGACGGCAGTTGATTAATTGAGCCCAGCTTGGTTAATTTAAGGTGTACTCTAAGGGGTTCCGAAAGGAATAGAGGTGTAATACTCAGTTTCAACCAGAGACAAGGTTGAAATTCCCATGTCAAAACCCTGTCTAAGCTATTCGATTTAAAAAAATTTTCTACCTATAATTCTGTTTATGATTCTACTATTGTAAATCCTGGCGTTTGATCTGGTTTAATAGACGGTGAGGGTTCGTTTAGTATAATAGTAGATAAAAATAAAACACGTAAATTAGGTTGACGTGTTCAGTTGAAATTTCAAATAGGCCTACACACAAAAGATCTTAACTTATTATATAAACTACAACAATATTTAGGTGGTGTAGATATAGGTTCTATACATTTAGCTCGAAATCGTGAAATGGTTAATTATTCAATAGATTCAAATAAAGGTTTAAGTAAACTTATTATTCATTTAGAAGAATATCCGCTATTAAGTAAAAAAAATGTAGATTTTATGTTGTTTAAACAAGCGGTAAAACTTGTCAATAATAAAGCTCATCTTACTGTTGAAGGTTTAAATGAAATAGTGAATATAAAAGCATCCATGTATTTAGGTTTATCTGACATGTTAAAATCAGAGTTTGATGGACATATTCCTGTTGAAAAACCTCTTATCGATAATAATAACATAATTATAGACCCTAATTGAATTTCAGGTTTTGTTAGCGCTGAAGGAAACTTTGACGTTCGTATACCATCAACCAATAGTAAATTAGGTTATCGAGTACAATTGAGATTTAGAGTTTCTCAACATGATAGGGATTTTAAATTAATGGAAAAGATAGTTGAATATTTTGGATCGGGAAAGATATATAAACATGGCGGTAAATCCGCTGTGAGTTTAACAACAGTAGACTTTGCCGATATCACTAATATTATAGTTCCATTTTTTAATAAATACCCTATTTTAGGTATAAAACTCTATGATTATCTTGATTGGTGTAAAATACATAATTTAATGATTAATCGTTTACATTTTACGGTTCAAGGTATAGATTCAATTAGAAATATAAAATCTGGTATGAACACAGGTAGAAGTTTTAAAGATAAATAACCACTGTTAATATCTTATGCAATAAATCAATAGTAAGACAAATTTGGCTTAAATGCATAACCAAAGATTTTTTAGTTATTTAAGTTTATTTACTTTCATGATGATTATACTTGTAACAGCTAACAATTTTTTACTTATGTTTGTAGGATGAGAGGGTGTTGGAGTTTGTTCCTATCTTTTAGTAAGTTTTTGGTTTACTAGGATAGCAGCTAACCAAAGTTCTATGTCTGCTTTTCTAACTAACAGAGTCGGTGATTGTTTATTAACCTTAGGTATGTTTACTATTATATGAACATTTGGTAACTTGGATTACTCTGCCGTATTTTCATTAGCCGCTAATATAAGTGAAAATATTGTTACTATTATTGGTATTTGTTTATTAATAGGGGCTATGGCTAAAAGTTCACAAATTGGGCTTCATGTTTGGTTACCCCTTGCCATGGAAGGTCCTACACCTGTTTCTGCATTGATTCATGCCGCTACAATGGTTACAGCTGGTGTGTATTTATTAATGCGAGCATCTCCTCTAATTGAGTATAGTTCAACAGTGTTAATACTTTGTTTATGAATAGGTAGCATTACTACTGTGTTTAGTTCTCTAATAGGTTTATTCCAACAAGATATAAAAAAGGTTATAGCTTACTCTACTATGAGTCAATTAGGCATGATGGTTATAGCAGTAGGCCTGTCTTCATATAATGTTGCTCTGTTTCACTTAGTTAACCATGCCTTTTATAAAGGACTCTTGTTTTTAGGAGCAGGTGCTGTAATACATGCTGTAACTGATAACCAAGACTTTAGGAAATATGGTGGTTTAATAGGATTTTTACCTTTAACTTATTCAGTTATGCTAATAGCTTCTCTTAGTTTAGTGGCTTTTCCTTTTATGACTGGTTTTTATTCTAAAGATTTTATACTTGAGTCTGCATATGGACAATTTCAATTTTCTAGTATTGCTGTGTATTTTATAGCAACTATTGGTGCTATGTTTACTACCTTATATTCAGTTAAAGTTTTATATCTAACATTTATAACTAATCCTAATGGGCCTTTAGCTAATTATAAAAAAGCACATGAAGGTGATATGTTTATGAGCTTACCCTTAATTATATTGGCAATTTTTTCTATATTTTTTGGTTATATAACTAAGGATATATTTATAGGATTAGCTTCTAATTTCTATGCAGACAACAGTATATTTATACATCCAATGCATGAAATTATGTTAGAAACTGAATTTGCTGTTCCTAATTTTTTCAAACTATTGCCCTTATTATTAACGGTTATATTAAGTATAGTATCATTAATATTATCTGAATATTTCTTTAGTTTACTTATTAAGTTTAAGTTTACTAGACTAGGTTACAACACTTTTAGTTTTTTTAATCAACGCTTTATGATCGAGCTTTTTTATAACATATATATTACTCGTTTTATACTTAATTTGGGAGGACAAACCACTAAAGTTTTAGATAAGGGGTCAGTAGAATTATTGGGACCATATGGCTTAGAAAAAGGACTACTCAAATTAAGTAAAGGGCTAAGCAGTTTAAATACTGGTATTATTACCTCTTATGCCTTGTATATATTAGTTGGTTTAATTATATATATATTAGTACCTTATATATCTAGTATAGACATTGGTTTATTATTGTTAATAATGTTTGTTCTACTTACAATAACCTTTGGTTTAAATTAATATAAGTTTATATTATCTATTAGCTATGTACATAGCTATATCTTTTTTGTAAAAAGTCTTAACTTTTCTGTTATTATTGCAAAATTAATACAAATGATATCGGATTAAATAAATTTATCACTAAAAAATTAATTTCATCTAGCTCATACTATATTAAAGAATATTGCAATATGTGTTTTTATGGAAGATGTTTTAATAAATTCTTATTGTGCAGGGGATCATTTTAAATATCAAGATAAATTTATTCCTTCACAGAAAACTATTTGTGGTCATCTAAAAAGATTTATTTATAAACATTGTTATAGACAATTTGATTCACGTGGTTCTACTATTTATGATCAAGATATATCATTCAAAGGTCATGAATTTTTTTATAAAATAACTGCTAGATAGAAAACAGGTAGTGTTAAAAAGATGTAATACGTTTCCGATAACTTTGTTGAATGAGGTAGAAATACAGCTAGGAAGCGACCTAAAAGACCCATATGTATTATTGCCTAATAATCATTTATAATAAATTTATAAAAAACGCTATAAAATAAACAGTAATAAAAATAAAAAAGGGATTAGCTCAATGGTAGAGCAATCGTTTTACACACGAAAGGTTAGGTGTTCAAATCACCTATCCCTTATGTATAATTACGTTTACTAAGCTATATTATAAATACTAAGCAATATATCCAGTATTACACATTAGTATCTTTTTTCATGTGTACGAAATATAACGGGGTATTAGCAAAAGAGATTAATAAAAAGCTATAATTACATAGTTTTGCTATACCATATCCGTTAAATCGTTAAAATAAATAACTAAGGAGTACATAGTATTAGATTATTATTACATTAAGTTATATTAAATGAGTGACATATTTTATATTGTTGCTATATACTTTTAATTGTTAATAGTACAAAGTTTAATTATAAGTATAAAACTAGATAATAGCAAAAAATAAAATAATTAATATGTATGAAAATGGTTAATTGTTATTATTGCTATTAGTAAGGTAAAATTAATTTACAATAGAATGGTTTAATTAAGCCAACAAACACATTTATAACTATTAGGCTAGAAACTTTTTATTTAGTTTTTTATCAAGGCTTAGATCTGTAAGCATGCTAGAAGTATTATAAGCTAAGCAACCATAAAAATTAAAAAAATATTGAAATAATAACAATATTTCATATAAGCATTAAATATAATGCTTGGTTTATGTAGTCCTTTTCATATCTGTTGCCTATTCCTATGGATTGTACCACTGAATCAAAACAAAAGATGCAGTTACTCAATATCTATACTGGAGAAAATGCAATATGTGGTCCGGAAAATAAAGAAAATTACCTGATCACTAGGCGTAGTCTT